CTCTCCTGCTCGACTCACTCATTGTCCCCTTAATCGCATTCAGCAGCTGCCCCCGCTCGGACGCCTCCTCTTCCGACTGCACTGCATTAAGGGGGGGTGCGAAATGCGGCTTCGAACAGATGAAAGACCTCATCTCCTGCCGTTCCGCCTTCCTTGGCGGTTTCGGCCCCTGTATAGTCATTGCGTCTTGCCCTCTGGCCTGACGAACCTCTTCTTCGACTCCTTCCCTTTGGCTTGCCTCGGTCCCTTACCCCCCGTGCGACTCGTCGCGCCAAGGTACTTGAAGTCCACTAGCCGATCTGCTACTACCAAAGCAGCACTCAGATTCTGCACATTCTGCCTCTGCAGTTACGCTTGCTCCCAAGGTTGTAACCCCTTCAGAAAGTGAAAGAACCTGTCTTCGTCCGACATGTCCTTTATGTCGAGCATTAGCGCAGAAAACGCCTTGATGTAGTCCCGGACCGCTCCGGTCTGTCTCAGATTCATCAAGGAATGATGTGCCATCCACGACACATTACCTGGTAAGAACTGAGCCTTCAACTCAGCCTTCAGCTGCTCCCAGGTTCCGATCGAGCACTTCCCCATGCCGACCTCATCCGACCTGGTCCGCCACCATAACTTGGCGTCAGCATCAAAATACATCACTGCCGTCTGTACCTTAGCTTCGTCGGACAGCCTCTGCGCCGACAAGAACTGTTCCATGTCCCATAGAAAGTTCTCTAAGACCTTTGCGTCCCGTCGCTAAAAGGTCTCGGCTCCGGAACCCTGACTCTCGACGTCTCTAACCTCCCTGGCTCACGGCTCTTCTCAGAACGACAACCACCTCGTCCATCAGGTTCGTCAACTGAGCCTGCAGACTGCCGATCAGGTCCTCACCCCGAAGTCGATCTCCCTCCAATGAAGCTAATCTGGTACTAAACCCCCCTCCGGTCCTCCATGACGGCTCGTACATCGGCCTTACTGTATTCTAAGGAATGGATCCGTCCCTCCAAGACCTGAAACACTCTGTCTACCCGATCTCGCATCGACTCGTGGCTCCTCGATACCGCTCGTCTCGCCAGCTGCTGTAGTCATCGTCTCCGACTGCTGGTCCGTACACTAGCTGATCTTGACTCCGTGCACTCGGCTGCTCTCGTCCGGCTCGCACCAGGCTCTACACTCAGTCCCGGTCCGAATCTGGTATCAAGATTCCAATGACCGCTCACAGTCTCGTATGCTTTCCAACGGTCACGCCGGAAGATCCCGACCTCCTCCGATATCTCCCAACGTGTGGCACTCCGTCCAGCAGTCCGTCGCCTTCCAGAGTCAGCCTCCCTGCAACTCGCCACGTGCACTGCCTCCTGCAAGAGAAGTGAGTCCGGAAACCCCTCTAAGATTCACACAGTACAGTCACACACATCAAGATCAAGTACTCAGCCATGTGCACCAGAAAGATTTTCATTAAGTCAAAGAATCACTGTACATCAGCCATGCACCTTGTAGTGCCAACAGTAAACCGACAAGACTAACTAATCAGACTCTGACCCTACAGATCTGACTCGCACAACTACTCGCGTTGTACTGTACAACTGCTTACTGACTGTACAATGGACAGAACCCCCTCTTTATAGGCCTCGGTTACTACGCCTATCTTCTAGAGACTGATAAGCTCCACCGACAGAACATGATAGGCCGCACCGACCTACGACCACCGCCCAAAAGCCTACTGACTGGCCTAGCTGCCGAAAGCGGAAGCTGGAAGCTACAAGCAGAAAGCTCCAAGCTACTTCACAACTAGTCGCGGCTGTACCCGACAAGAGATTCTTTCTACGACTCCCGAGAGCCGGTACCGAACTATCCGAAAGCCCTCTAAAAGGCTCAAGAAGAAGGATTTGATGATCTGCGGAATGAGCAACTGCTTGATTCGCCCTGAACCGGCAAACAAATACTTTCTACGGCGCTTGCCCTCCACTGAAACAAGAAGTAGATTCGTAGAGTAGACTGAACGCCTCACTTACAGAACTTGACTTACGGAACTGGAACTGGCCGGAAGGAACGCACAGGAAAGATTCGATGATCCGCCCCTGTCACAGAGCCCTAATGAACAAGCGAAAGAGTTGCAGTCAGGGGGAGCGATACGAAGGAATGGATGCACTTCCGCTATGGCGGGCGAGGTTCCTGATCAACGAAAGAAAGCCCGCTCATAACAGAGCTCATGACCTTTGATCAATAGGGCATTCGCTCGTCACTCATAACAGAACTCCCCCTGGAAGTGACAGATCTATCACTGTCGGTCACGTGAGCGCCAGACCTGCTAGAGATGGAAGGGCACCACTTCTTATTTTACGGAACTCGGAGCTTTCCTACGAACAGCGCTCAGGAGCCATCAATAAGAAAGAGGAGCAGTTCGAGCAAGGTAGAGTCTATCAAAGAATCATGTTCCTCTCCTTTTAGTCGAGTGGGTCAACCCCCTCTCCTTTTAGTCGAGTGGGTCAACCCCCTCTCCTTTTAGTCGAGTGGGTCAACCCCCTATACTATTAGATAGAGTGGGTAAACCCTACGGAGCTTTCAGTCTCGTGTCTATAAGACCCTACGATCTGCTCCAGGTAAGATGACCCCAGCTACCACTGATCGAACCCTAGATGGCATTGATCTGAACACCTTGACCTTGGTGGGATAAGATCTAGGGAACCTTAGAAAGGTCTCCGTTTACATGATCAGTAATATAATGAATGAATCATAGAAAAGATTAAAGAATGAATTATACTCTTCTGTCCAACGGCGAACCGCGGCCGCTAAAGGAAAGGCATTGGTTCGCTTTCGTTTGTGGAACGCCCATGCATGAATGAAGTGAGGCTGCCCGACAAGCAGAAGCAACCACTTCGTTCGGAAACTCAATCAAAAGGCGAACACCCGAAGGCCTCATCCTCTTACTACCCAACCGTGTACATTCTACATACGAGATGCTTCCATCACGTCCGGGCCGCCGCCTGAAGCCGGAGTAAGAGTAAGAGTTGCCCTAAGTCCCATGTCTCGTAGACCCGCGCGCAATCAATATGGAAAGACCCGGCAGATCGTAGCATATGTTCTGCGAGCAACCAGGTCAGTCAGTGGTTCGGAGAAGCGAGGTACTAGTAAGGAACAACCACCTTTCGTCGGGCAGGGCAGCCAGCCAAGAAGAATCGTCTTTCCCTCCTATTGAATTCCGATAGTACAGAGAGAGATGGGGGGGGCCGGCAGCTGTGCCCTAACTCACTCCTGTGAGTAATAGTAATGTAATCCTTTCTTTCCCAGTTAGGTAGTAGGAGCAGGAAAACAACACAAGCAGTAGGAACAGGAACCGCAATCGATCGGGAAAGCAATCGGAATACTCAACATAGGAATATGAGTCTTGGCTTTAGTCTTTCCTCGCTTTGTCACTCTTGTAAGGAACAGGAGTCGGAATAGCAGCTGGAACTGGAGCTGGTGTAGGAAGGCGGGAAGGAATAGTCTTAATAGCAATCGGAACAGGAAGACAAGCCAGTCAATAGAAAGCAAACAGGAACTCTGGTCACTGGTCACTATCCCCTCGCTCTACTAGTTTTTATTATGGTATTGAACAGGCACACAAGCAATAGTCAAGCAGGCAGGAAAGCAATCAATCGTAATAGTAGGTCTTGCAGAGCCTCCTGCTCCTCGTATTAGCAATCGAAAGCCTGCCCGTAGGAAAGCAAGCAAAGGTTCTGTAAGACCTTTACCGTCACCTTACCTTCTCGACTCCCCAACCCTCCGTCCTGTTACCTCTGTCCCTCTATCATTCTCCTCTACTTACTATTTCTATTTATCTAATCTTACTGGAGTTGGAGTAGCAAGCAACCGTCCCCTTCAACTGGCACAACACAAGCAATAGGAAAGAAAGCAGGCACAAAAGGAAAGAGGCAAGTCACCGTAACCGCTTCCGGTACAAAAGTCAGTTAGCAGGTCTGGTAATAGGAAGGAAGCCATCCCGCCCGCCGGTCAGTTAGCAGGAATAGGAAACCACTCCTCCGGGCACTAGCCCCTCTGGTGACCAAGCAAGTATGAATAGGAAAGCCATCGTATTAGGAATCAGAATAACAGTAACCGGAACAGGAATAGGTTTTTGTTTTCCAAGCAATCGCTACAAGCAATAGGTCTTTTGTCACTCTTGTAAGGAACAGGAGTAGGGAACGGTCTAAGAGTAACCAAAGGAAGAAGCAGTTCTCCTCAGTTGTTATAAGTGAAACGAAGTGCTTCCCAAGCACGAGTGTAACAATCTACTGAAGTAGCCATCGGCGGAAGGCATATTCTTTCTAAATAATAGAGTCAACAGGTGTAGGAACAGGCACAGAAAGAGGTAGAAAGCAAACAAGCAACCGTAACCGAAACCGGTACAAAAGCACTCGTAACCGGCCCTGACTTCCGTCCCGTACCTTACCACCTCCATCCCTTACTCCTTGCCAGCCTGCCAGCGGGAATAGTAATAATAGAAAGCAAGCACACTCGCACCCGCAACCGAACCCGAAACCGCAACTTACGATTGTTAGGAGTAGGAGCAGGAATAGATTTAGAATTTCGCAATAGGAATATTAGGAATCGGAACAGGAAAACAAGCAAGGCTGAAAAAATAAAAGAGAAAGAAGGGGAGGTAATGCAAAGGTTCTTCGACTCGATGCTTACAACACACAAAGGAGGCCTTCATTCATCATGTTCGACAGATGAAGAAACTCATCGGACTGTTGAAGGCAACAAAGCGGAATCAATCAAATCGAAGAAACCAATTCAGCACGAAGTCATGATGGTTGATGGCTTCGACCATGCAAACACTCTACAGAGGGCTTGTCTCGGGGAATCACGAGTCATCATGGTTTCATCAAAGAGTAGCTGCAAATCGCAAGTCGCAGCATACGAGATATATGATGACTCAAACCCGATCGATGAAGTGATTCCACAAGTAGCTCGCGCCCACGCACCCATACGCATTAGTCTCCAATCAAAGGAGATATCTCGAGAGGTGTGCCATGAGAAAGCAACCCCTCCAATTGCTCGCCGCAAGAACCCAATCGAAATAGAACTCTCACCCACGGAAGATTCAGGGACCTCCTCATCTCAGGCATGGGTTCCTCCCCAGCCAAAGAATCGAAGGCGGATTGAGATAGTCGAGCCTTCAACGGAAAAAGCCCTTTCAACCCAGAGTCTGGGACCATCCAGAAGATCTCCTAAGATAGTTCGAAGAAAGCAACCTCCAGAACCGAAGGAAGCTACGATTCTGTAATCGTCCCGACACCAAAAGCAGGTCACGAAATCAATCCAGTCACCAAGACGGGAAGGATCTATGCACGACCTGACCCAAGGGTTTCGCAGCCCAAGAATCAAGAAGAAACGGTTGCCGATCAAGCGGAAAAGGTAGCCACACAGCCGGAGTATGATCTTCTCGGTCATCTCAGTAAGTTACCAGCCCACATATCTATCTTGGAGTTGCTGAGAACGTCTCCAAAGCATAAGGAGTTGTTCTTCAATTTCAACCAAGAAGCACAGGTTCCCGCAACCCTGACGCCAGAAGAGCTGCAAGACGTGGTCGAACAGATTACGACCAAACATGCGCTGACCTTTACAGAAGAGGACATACCAAAGGGGATGGATACATCACAATAAGCGGTCGGTCGGTCATGGTTTCCTCGACGCTTCTATTTAGGTGGTTTCATCTTTCGTCCGTTAAGGCGTACTGAGTTATCTCTTTTCTCAAGGTCAGTATAATAGTTGTGATCTTTCTTACCGGAATCTTTTATAGAATCTTCATCTTCCTCTCCTTGCTTTCTCTTCTCCTTATTCCGCTTCCTCTAGGGAGAGTCGCTTCTCCGCTCCCTAAAACACGAAAAGCAATACCTGTTAGTAAGGAGGTCTATCGGCTTTACAGGAAGTCTGGACCGCTGTTTGTGGGTCAGTACCTCAAGATTACCGCTTTCAAATTCATTTTCTTTTTTTGGGGGGGGACTCACGACGCGCGGTTCGATGAGTGTAAGGTTCATGTCTCCTTAACTCGCTCGGGATTGCCGCGGATTATACCGTCGTTTCATAGAAGTCAAATGTTGCTTCGACATCCGTCGGCACCGTACCTTGTTCAGTTCTACTTGTCACTATGCGGATTATAAAAATAAATGGATTTTGGTGTGGCCTAAGGGGGGACGCGTGTCCCCGAAGACCATCCACATAGCCAATTATGAACCAAGCGAGGCTACGATGTGGTGGGTTGAGAAGATGATGGTGTTTGCATCAGAAATGCTCTTAGCCTACCTGCCTGAGTATGTCCGGATTCCCTTATCGTTGGTATCGCCCGTCCTGGTCTTCCGGTCTGAATACCTACGACGAATCCCTTACGGGAAGCTGTGGGAGTGGATCGGTCGCCAAGACATCGTCGTCTTACTCTATTTCATACTCTCGGAATAGATGCGTCGGCGATTCTCACCTTGGTGAAGCCGGAGACGATTGCCCGGATAGGCAGGGTTTGGTTCGTGCAGAGGGAGGTCACTCCCAATGTGCCTGTCAAGCCTTTGCCGACTGGTCATTACGGATTCGGTCATATAATCGACACTCTTGCGTGTTCCGCTCAGTCTGTGTGGTGGAACTCCATGGTTACTCGTCCAGAGATGGGTCGGTTTGGAGTCAAGCTGGAGGGCAGTGGGAAGAGGAGGGTGTTTGCCATCGCCAACCCGTTGTATCAGGCCTTGGTTCGGCCTTTACACGATTGGGTGATGGAAATCCTACGCCGTCTTCCGACGGATGGGACTTTCAATCAAACGGCCCCTCTTGCCAGATTGCGAGGGAAATTTGATGGATTTTCCTTCGATCTTAAAGCTGCTACTGACTCTTTGCCTGTGAGTGTGAGCGCGGGGGTTTTAGCCTGTTTGGTCGGGAGTTGGCCGAGACCTGGACGCACATCATGTGTGGTCCCGGTTTCCGGTCCCCCGATCCGACGGGAAAACAGACGCGCGCCTTCGTGTTTCGCTTCACAAAGGGTCAGCCTCTAGGTTACTACTCTTCGTGGCCTTTGTTCATACTGACCCATCATATGGTCGTGTGGCTTGTCGCGAACAGGGTTTATCCCGGGTTTCTGGGACTACGCGATCTTAGGCGATGATACTGTTATCGCTGATTCGGCTGTAGCCCAGTCGTACCTGGAAATCATGGCTGAATGTGAGGTGACCATATCCGCTGAGAAGTCCCTCATATCTCATCGTGGAGCTTGCGAGTTCGCTAAGCGCTTTATGGTGGAAGGCTTAACTAAGGACTTAAGTCCCATCTCGCTTCGCGTCTTATGGGCTTTGCCCTACTGCATCTCTGCAGTCTCGTTCGCTAACCTTGGAGTGAATCTTCAGGTTGCTTATCGGTTACGCGGAGCATCATATCGCTCCTACTCGCATCTTGGCCCACCTCGGTCTCGTAGGTGGCGTCGTTTCTGGTTGCTTATGCACTCGGCTGCAGGCATATCTCCCTTGCCGGTTCTAATTTGGCTGGCTTTTCCAG